GTTACGTCTCGTACGAAACTTAATAGTATACCGCTCCTACGAATAGCTCGTAATGCTGCATCTCTTCCGAGACCGGGACCCTTTATCATGACTTCTGCTCGTTGCATACCTTGCTCCAGTACTGTACGAATAGCATTTCCTACTGCGGTTTGAGCCGCAAATGGTGTCCCTCTTTTTGTACCCCTGAATCCACAAGTACCGGCGGAAGCCCAAGAAACCACGCGACCTCGTACATCTGTAACAGTCACAATGGTATTATTGAAACTTGCTTGAACATGAATAACACCCTTTGGTATTTTCCGCGCACTTTTACGCGAACTAATACGTCCGTTTTTACGTGAACCAGTTTTTGGTATAGGTTTTGCCATATTTTATCATCTCATAAATATGAGTCAAAGATATATGGATATATCCATTTCATGTCAAAACAAATCTTTCATTTTTTTTTTTATTTTTATATTAATCGGATCTTTTAGTAATTATTTTAGAAAGTTTCTTTTCTTTTAGTTTTTAGTATATAGTTTCGTAATTATCCTTGTCGTTGTTTATGTTTTGGGTTAGAACAAATTACTATAATTCGTCCCCGTCTGCGGATCAGTCGACATTTTTCACAAATTTGACGAACAGAAGCCCTTATTTTCATATTTGTTATTCCTTAGTTTTAATTTTGAATCAATTTGTTGGAAGAAATTAAGTTTCTTGATATTTTGAACCTCGAATTGTATTCTTGTAGGAAGGAGTGTTGAAGTTAAAAAATGGCTTAATCGTTTGAATCTTTGTTGCGGAGTCTATAAATTATACGACCTCTAGTTGAATCATAACGACTTACTTCAATCTTAACTCTATCTCCCGGTAGGATTCGTATAGAACTACGCCGTATCCTTCCTGAAACATAACCTAGAATCAGATCTTCATTATCTAAACGAACCCAGAACATACCATTAGGAAGTGATTCGGTAATCAAACCTTCATGAATCCATTTTTGTTCTTTCATTCCAGACAAAACCCCCTTAAAGTATCAACTAATAGAGGAGTGATATTAGACAAGGTGTCCTTTCGCTTTTTTTGTTCACAAATATGAAATTTTGGATCCAATTCCGATATTGTAGGGATTACCATATATAACATAAAATTTCTCCGCCAATTCCTTCTAGTCGAGCTTCCCGATCCGTCATTATACCCCGAGAGGTAGAAAGAATTGCAATCCCCATTCCACCTAAAATTCTAGGAATTCGTTGATAGTTAGAATAGATTCGTAGACCAGGTCGACTGATCCTTTTTAAATAGAAAGTATTTCTATAAGGCCCTTTCCTATTTCTTCTATGTCGCAGAGTTAAAACCAAAAAATTTTTGTTTCTTTCTTGATGTTTTCTCGCATTTTCGATAAAGCCTTCTCGTAAAAGTATTTTAACAATGTTTTCGGTGATGTTAGTAGATACTATTCGGACCGTTCCTTTTCTATTCATGTCAGCATTTCGTATAGAGGTTATTATATCAGCAATAGTGTCCTTACCCATGATGGACTAAAATCAGTGGTGCCCCAAAAATTCGATATAATCAACATGTCTTTTTATTAGTTTCTTTTTAAGAAAAAAATATAAAATGAAAGGTATATACGTGATATACAATCTACTATAATTCATTCAAATATCTGACTTATCATCTTATAATACCTCAGGAGCTAATGAAACTATTTTAGTAAATTTTTGTCTCAATTCCCGGGCAATCGCGCCAAAAATTCGAGTTCCTTTTGGATTTCCTTCTTGATCAATGATAACTGCGGCATTGTCATCATATCGTATTATCATGCCGTTGTCGCGTTTGAGTTCTTTACAAGTACGTACAATTACAGCTCTGATCACTTCTGATCTTTCTAAGGGCGTATTAGGTATTGCTTCTTTGATCACAGCAACAATAACGTCACCAATACGAGCATATCGACGATTGCTAGCTCCTATGATTCGAATACACATCAATTCTCGAGCCCCGCTGTTGTCTGCTACATTCAAATGGGTCTGAGGTTGAATCATATTTTGGTTTTATCTGTTCTTTGAATGCAAAAATAAATGCAAAGGGTGAAAAAGAAAAAGAAATATTGTTTGTCCAAAAAAAAATTCCACTTGGTTTTATCCAAAAAATTCATTTCCTTTAGTTTTATATTCTTATCCTGAAATAATGAATTGAGTTCGTATAGGCATTTTCGATGCCGCTATTGCGATAGCCCTTCGGGCTATATTTTCTGCTACTCCGCTTATTTCATAAAGTATTCGACCTGGTTTGACAACAGCTACCCAATATTCAGGAGACCCTTTCCCAGAACCCATACGGGTTTCCGCGGGTCTTACTGTAACAGGTTTGTCAGGAAATATCCGTACCCATATTTTTCCACCACGACGAGCATTTCGTGTCATTGCTCGACGTCCTGCTTCTATTTGTCTAGACGTGATCCAAGCGGGTTCAAGTGCTTGAAGAGCATATCTTCCGAAACAAATATGATTACCCCGATAAGATATTCCCTTCATTCTTCCTCTATGTTGTTTACGGAATCTAGTTCTTTTGGGGTTATAGTTGATGGTTCTTTTGTAATTCCATCTCTACTACAGAACCGGACGTGAGAGTTTCTTCTCATCCGGCTCCTCGCGAATGAAAAAATCGAAATTTTATTTTAAATTCCTATTTTATTTTTATATAATTAAGATATGTATGTTATAATACACTGAATCAATAACTTCTTCTGGATTCATTTACTTTACTCGATATTCTTTAGTTGGGTATATAATTAAATATTAAATATCTATTTTATTACTTTTTTTGCTTCTATTTTTGTCTATAATTATTTCTCTTTCTTTTTCTTTTTAGAATTTTTTTTATCATATTATATTGGATTGTTAAAATATGAGACATTCTATAAAAAGAAAAAAAAAAGAATTTTCGCGGGCGAATATTTACTCTTTCAATATCTATTTCAGTTGTAGAGTTAGCTTATTATTTTTCAGAATATATGAATCGGTTTCTGGTTCGATCCGCCATCCTTCCCAATGAATTATCTGGATTCATTTTCAATTGAATCTTATGTATTCACGGGTTCCGTCGTTCCCATCGCTTTTTGATTAATGGTTAGGTCTGAATTTTACAACGGAGCTTTTGTTTTTGCGCCAACTCCCTTAGTCCTCATCGGCTCTAAGCTCTTTTTTTCTATGAACAGACTCATACCATATAATTATGTGTGAATCTGTATTGATGCTTTAATTACATTTTTTTTTATAAGATATTTCAAAGACCTTGCATATTGGAATCATATATCTTTTCTATTCATTTTTTCTTTCTCTCATATTTCCATTTATCCGTATCCTTTTTTTTATTTTCATTTTGTTTGACAAAAAATTTAATGAATTGGTTATGGCAAAAAAAATTCAGTTGCTACAATGATAGGACTAAAATAGTATATCTTGACTGTTTCTTTGGATCCAGATAATGTGAGGCGATGAGTTGGTTATTAATTCATATTTGGTACTATTTTTCTTTTTTTTTTTAGTCTTAATTTTAATTTAACAAAAACCAACGAGTCACACACTAAGCATAGCAATTCTATCAAAAGATCAATCGGATTTTTATTAAACCTTATGGGATTAAAAATTAGAATTGAATAAATGGAAATAAAGAATAAAAAGGTTGGCCTTTTTATTGTTCCATCATTAAGAAAGACTAACGGCTTTTTATTCTTCGTCTATAAATATCCAAATTTTGATACCCAATACCCCATAGATGGTTCGAACGGTATAGGCACAATAATCAATTTTTGCGCGAATCGTTTGTAGGGGAACCCTACCCTCTCTTATCCATTCGATACGTGCAATTTCTTTTCCATCAATCCGACCTGCAATTTGGATTTGAATTCCTTTTGTATCAGCTTGTTCAGTTAATTCGATAGCTTTTTTCATTGCTTTTCGAAATGATACTCTACTCTTTAATTGTCCGGCTATAAATTCGGCAAGAATATTAGGGTGCCCGTAAGGTTTTGCAATTCTTGTAATAGCAATATTGAGTTTTCGATTTACACAATTCAATTCTTTTTGTATATTTATTTTTAGGTCTTCGACCCCTTGGGGTCTATTTTCTATTAATAACTTCGGGAATCCCATATGAATTATCACTTGTATTAAATCGATTCTTTTTTGAATTTCGATACGTGCAATTCCTTCGACACCCGAGGATGTTTTTGTATTTTTTTGTACATAATTTTTTATACAATCCCTTATTTTTTGATCTTCTTGTAGACCTTCTGAATAGTTTTTTGGTTTTGAAAACCAAAGGGAATAATGGCCTTGAGTTGTACCAAGTCTGAAACCAAGTGGATTTATTTTTTGTCCCATATTACCCCACCCTATAATTATGATGTTAAAATACCTAGACGGTAGAACATAGATTTTATCTTATACTTTTCCAGATAACGACCAGACAAAAGCTCTACTCGCCTACCTAAGGGGAGACCACGGAACAAAATTAATACATCACGTGGAATTAAACTTTCTATATATTTTTCATATCCATCAAAGAAGCTTATATCTCTTAATACAATAGTTATGTGACAAGTAGGTCTTTTTATCAGATAACTACGTCCTCGAGCTCGCGGTTTTAATTTTTTCATGGTACTGCCCTTATTAACTTCGGCTTTACTAATGATTAATTTTGCTTTGTTAAATCTTCTATTGTGACTAGCATTTGCTGCTGCAGAATAAATTAATTTAAAAATGGGATAACATGCTCGATAGGGCATGAGTTCTAATATCATAAGAGTTTCTTCGTAGGAACGTCCACGAATCTGATCAATTACTCTTCGCGCTTTGTCAACAGACATAGATATATATTGACCTCGAGTAGTTATCTCATCGGGCTTCCCTGATTCGTATTCTTCTTTTAGACGCCATTGGTATAGACGCATGTAATCAAATTCTTTCTTCTTTTTTTTTTTTTAAAAAAACCCATAAAGTTTACCTCCA